AGATGGTTTGTGCAACTAGATCATTCAAAGATCAAGACTTGGAGTGACTTGGCCGATACCTTCTTGGCTCAGTACAAGTTTAACACAGAAATGGCCCCAGATCGGTATGAATTGCACAGGATGTAAAATAAACCCAGTTCATCATTCCGTGAGTACACTCACCGATGGAGGGAGAGAGCTGCGCAGGTTAAGCCTTCGATCGCAGAAAAGTAAAAGGTCGCTATCTTTCTTAACACATTGGAGGATCCCTACTATGCCCACCTCATTGGTCACACCATACCCAACTTTGCAGATCTAATCCTTGTAGGAGAACGGGTCGAAGACGGGATCAAGTCTGGCAAGATTGTGGATGTTTTCGCTTTTCAATCTTTGTTGAAACAGCAGAAAACTATGCAGAAAAGGCATCCCGAAGGGGACGTCAGATTTAGCCAGGAAGGAAAAGAGGTACAGCTCATCATTGCTGGACAGCACCCAAAGAACAACCCGCGGCTCTACATTCAAGCAGCCGTCCCACAGCCACACACAGTCTTACAAAAACTACGAAAACAGCCCAGCAACCAACCGAGTTAGGGACGCAGCCACCAGTCAATCCTGCCACGGTGAAGAAAGAACGTAAGAAGTTCGACCCGCTGCCGGGTCCCCTGTCTCAGTTACTCCCTCAGCTGATGGCAGTCAACCTCGTTGCTCCTATACCACTCAACTCAAGCCGGTGACGAATCCGCCACCTAAGAGCTATAACCCTAATGCCTATTGTGAATCTCACTCGGGGGGCGCGGGACACTGGACCGATCGTTGCTTTCCCTTAAGGCACAAAATCCAAGACCTCATTGATCAAGGTACTCTAAACTTCCAAGAAGGAAACAAGCTCGACATTGTGCAGAATTCATCCCTACTTCACGGAAGCACTGAATCTGGCCCGTCTATCAACAACATCTTCGACGGGCTCATAACCTTCGATCCATCTCAGTTGATCACTCTTCCGAGAGCCCGAGTCCGAATATAGTTAACCAGGGAAGAATACACATTAGGGGTCAACGTTATTTATCAGTTCAGAGAAAGATCAGTCAGACCTCCCTTACCAGAAGAGCAGAGAAATTTCTATGAAAGGAACCTCGTCAGATGTCACTGAAACCGGACAGTCGGCAGCAGAGCTGAAATGGTTGGTAGCAAGAGTGGAACAGTTAACAGCAGATATGAAACAGATGAAAAGACAGATGCAAATGATGGCTATATTGCTTCATAGTCGAGGATATCAGACTACAGCTAATCCCGAACCACAGCTACAACCAATCAATCGGGAACCAAGCCTCCCAGTCTTTCATCAGGCTACCCCCACTCCGTTAGTCATGACTACGCAAAGGTACCAAGAAAGAGACAGAGCTTCAGTAGGAATACGGGTAACAGGAAAGAAGGTTGAAGTTAGTCAGACAAGCACGGTTAATCGCCCGTCTCCAAGGATGCATCGCGACGACCTTCAGTTGACCCCTACCCAACAAGCCCAGCCGATCATTTTACCTCGACCGATGGTTCCGCAAGTTCCTCCAAGTCACCAAGGAAGAGGGGGCAAGGAGCCAAGGAAATTGGATGCCCTATCCACCCTCTCAGTTGCTCCCACAGTTGTTAGCAGCCAAGCTTATTGAATTAGTTCCTCTCAGGCCACCGTCAAATCCTCCACCCAGAAGTTATGACCCCAATGCTCGTTTTGAGTTTCATATGGGTGGAATAGGACACTGGACCAACCGATGTTTTAATCTAAGGCATAGAATCCAGGATCTAATTGATGCGGGCCTACTCAGGTTCGAGAAGGACGAAAGCTAAGTTAATCAGAATGCATCTCCAGTAAAGGGAAATGTTGAAGGAAGCCCGCTGACCGATGTAGCCACTAAAGGGAGAGAAGGGTTGGACTCGTCACTGTTAACATCCTCTCCTGGAGCAAACGATCCATTCCCAGAAGCTGGCGTCACCCAAGGGTATGACGACAATAGAGCGGAACCGCCTGTGGTTGACTCCTATGGGGTCCAAGTTCGAGAAATTCTTACAGCTTACCCAAGGCAGGAAAAGCCCAACTTCGGAAACTGCTCTGAACGTCAGAAAATAGTCTCTCAAATGTCATATCCGGACATCGCTACAACTGCGCTGGCTCCACTCTCACTTACCAAGACCTCTCACATTCCACGATTAGATGTTTAGATTCATTGGAAACTATGGGTTTTCCTCCCTCTGGACCTCTTAACCTCACTAACCAACCCCCCCTGTTGGATATTTAGAGTAGAGTCAGTTGGATCAGAACCAGCAACAGATCCTACTATTAGTTTATGGTCTCTGCCTTTCTGTACTATGTTCCTATCTATCTATGGATCTCGTGTACAAAAATAAGAAAAGAAAAATGGGCTGGTTTAAGGACGGAAGCTCCCGGTCTGAACCCCGTCGCTCGTCTTATGGAGGCCTGTGTGTGCCAGGGGAATGGAGGGAAGTGGGGAGATAAGCTCTTTTGAGCTACAGTTTATGCGTATTCCTATATTGCAGATCTACTGTTGGAAGCTCCTGTTTTCGCTGTCTACTCTCTATATGGGCCCCCCTATACCCGTTTTCAGGGATGACACCTAAGGCTGAGTCACTTTGCAAAGGGGACCCTAGTTTAAGGAGAGGAACGCTCAATGCGCCCCATTCCCTTACACAACCGGACTCGTTTATTTACCCTAGTTATCAAGCCTTCGCCAGTGGCTCATAATCTTCCACTTAAAATCTTATATACGGTGTCGAAGCGAATAATCTCGGCTTAAGCGCTCATAGGGCATTTGCCTTTGGTCCTAGCCGACGTTGGAACAGATCCTTAATGACTGGCGTAAAGGGCAACCTTCCCACGGTATCTCTTGATACGCTTACCCGACGTGCTTCTTTTCATGTTATTGCTCTTGCCGCGCTTATTCGCTTATTCTTCTGGTTAACGCGCCCCACTAATAACAGATTCGAGGCTAAGCACATATCCAGGCTGAGGGTCTCGATTAGTCTTATTTAGTTCCATGAGCGGTGTACGATAGGCTCCCGGATGTTGTTGCGCATGCAAGTGAAGGTCAGGGACCACCTTTTTAATACCGTGGAGCGGGGTGCAATTGATGTTCCTTGAACGCGTTTTCTTTACCTTGATAGGTATGGTTATTGACTGGGTAATCCTGATGATTCTTCTTGACCAGGTGGTTGGTAGTTAAAGGAAGATCGCTTCTGAACAGGTGGTCTAAAGGAAGAGACGAGGCCAATAACGTCTGGATCGCGCAGGACAGGCTCCAGTTTAGACAACTGGCGGGAGCGCGATAGAGTATTCAAAGAGCGGGTAAAATCGAAATGAAGAAGCATTTCTACCAGTAAGGTAAGTACGACTTTTCATGCTTTGCTTATATACAAAGTCCGAAACATGATAATTGGATCAGCGAATCGTTTTTCAGTCATTCATTGAATAACACCTGCCGCCGGTGACTTTCTCAGGGCTCCGCAGGAGAAGAAAGAAGGTCCGGGTCCAATTTCTAATGAAGCGAAGGTCCCCCCTTACTCCCTATTCTCTCTTAAAGCTTTATAAAGCTCTAAGAGAAAGGGTTGGTTAAGAACTCTTGACTGTAAACCATAGCAAAAGTCACTCAATGGAGATGTTCGCCTTTGGAATGAAGATGGATGAGCAGGTTTGAAGACGCTCGACCATAGGGAGAGGAATGAGAGCCTGGAACTGATGAAATTCGGGGGAAAATGTACGCGGTCACTATATAAGATTCACCACTTAAGATTCAACCAGGAATGACTACCTGTAATAAAAAGTACGGAACCATGATTCCGGGGTGAAATAAGGTAAGGGTAAGGTAAGAACGGAACGAATGAAAGATAGGAAGCTCCGACCGGGCTTTAATCCGGGATGAGAGGCGCATCAGACTCTGCATCTTCATTTCTATCCCTTTCCCGCCCTATCGAGTGGATCAACTGCTTTAGCAGCTAGGCCCTTCACTGCAGAGCATCCAATTCCCTACTAATCTATTCTATTCCGAACGATCGATCGAATGGAGCTAGCAACCAAGAGGAGGCCCGAGTTGCTTCGAAGTTCTCCCGGATTTTTTTCATTGTTTGGTTTGCCCAATTTGAATTCCCTCGTTACTGATGCCGCTACAGATGCTCCTATCAGGGTTCTTCCTCCCATTGGGAAGAGAAGACAGGAAAATCCTGCTTTTGGAGGTTCAATGGATAGATGAGTTGGGGTCGAGTTCCTTAGATACGTAATAACAAATTGTTTCATTGATGGAATAGGGCTCCAGGAAAGGTAAAAGCGCTTATGGGGCTCCCGAGAAGGTTGAAGGGATAGAGGAGGAACCTCTCTTTTGAGGAAGATTTGAGGAATAGGGGCCGGAAACCTAGAAAAGAGGTCGGTCGGAAAGGGCCTTTAGGTACTCGATATTTAGGATATGAAGAGGGGTCAGGACGGACCCGCAAACTTCTATTCCACGGGCAACTTCTCCAGTGATCATCCAGCTAGAGCTTAACCTGGAAACCTCGGCCGTGGGATGACTTGCCCGTTTAGGTTTGAAAGGCAGGGATAGCTTCCTGATAGCGCGACCCACCCTACTACAAAGGTTTTTCCAGGTCAGTCAAGGTTTTTTCCTGGAAACGAGTGAAGGGAAGATTCATAGCATTCACTCGTTGGGTTCGGGCGGGCTTCTTTCTTTCCCGGAACTCGCCCATTCACCTGAAAAGACTGAACTTTCTGCTTTCTTCCTTGATGGCTGAAGGAAAGACTTCATTGCTTGCTTGATGGCATTCCCCGGACTACCTTTACCGGAAGGCGTGCACTTAACTGAAGTAATGGCAAAGGAAGGACTGCCCCACTCTCTTTCTTGCTGTCTGGCTTTGTTGCTTTCTTCTTTCTTTCTTTGCTTCCGTCGCTCAGTGCATCCGCACCACCGCACTACCGCCCCTGACAAACTTTCTGTCACACTTTCTATCTATCTCTCTTGCTCGGGCGATAGAAGCACACTCCAGAGACCTGCCCACTTAGTGACATAAACAAAGAAGCTCCCTGGGGCAAGGAAAGTTAGCCACCTCTTTCCCCCTCGGAGGGCTTCCTTCGATAGAGGATTGGGAAAGGCAGGTTTCATCATTCTTCCGGATCGATGTGGGAAGGGGACTTTCCACTATATGAGCTAGGAAACCCCGTCTTTTGAATGAATTAACAAACCTTTTCCCTCCGTGGAGGGATATCATCACGAGAAGGTTTTAGAAAACCCGGGATTTTCGCCTAAAGACCGATATTTCTCCGTAGACTCAGAAAAAAATCGAAGAATTTTGAGCTTAAAAAGACGCGATTTACGAAAGAACAAGAACAAAGAAGAAGCCTTATTCAATAAACTACAATAAGAAGAAGGACAGGCCTGCACCTAGGAATAAATCCAAAACGTCGAGGGTGGCTCACAACCTATTATTTATATTATACAATTAGTTGTGGACATAGTCAACCTCCTACTAAGAGAGGGAGACCCATCCCCAGGAAAGGGGATGCTACCTACCCTTAAGAACTAGGAGCACTCTTAGGCGATCCTGCTTATTCACGTGAGCAAACTAGATCCCGTGGGGTAGAAAGGGCGGACCCTTGGCCTTGGGGACAAGAAAAAATGAACAAGCAGCCTTCTTTATTGAGCGGGAAGTACAGGAAAGGCCCTGCTAGGTCTATACTAACCAAAGCCCAACCAACCCGCCTTTTTTCATTAGCTGCTGGAGAAAGAAAGCGTAGGGTGTGGTCTCTCAATAGACTCAATTAGGTAGTCCTGGGGCCCTCTTAGCCGAGGTCTTTTATTATATTAATAGATCCTGGGGTACCTTTATCTCAACTTTCAGTACAGGGCTGCTATCCATAGCCTACCTAACAACAACCCGAACCACCCCTATTTATTAGTTATTAACAGCAGAGCTCGGAGAGAGCTACTACTAACAGCAGCAAGCGAGAAAGAGCCGGAAGAGCTAGTCGCCTGAGTCTTGACTAGGACTTTGACCCTAGCTGGGACAATCCAAAATGGGGCCAATCAGCAACCGGCACCACGTATGGAGCGGTAAGAAATGAAGGGCTATCTTTACTCATGGGTCAAGAACAAAGGGAACGAAGGATCCGTAGGCAAATCTCTACTTATATAAATGAATGCGCGAGCACGGACACAAAAGCAAAAGAACCCTTGGGTGGGGGGGCAACATATCGCAAGGTCGAAGTACAAAGAAGAACAAGCGGACTCAAACGTCTGAAACACGTCTGATGAACCTGACCCACGTACCACTTGAATCGGCGAACCCGACGGGATATTAAGTTAAAAACTGCAGGCTAGGGTTTCAATCCTTTTGGACCAAGGGCAGACTCAAGAAAAGATCCTTATTGATTGAGCTCGAAGACCAACAAACGGAAGCACGCTTTCGCACATCAACAAAAGGCACGCGACTGGAGAAAAGGGCTTCCAACCTTTACTACCGGAGATGCAATTCCTACTTCTTCTTGTGGTTGTGAACCGCTTTGCTCAACTTCAAGTCCACGAAAGGCGATCGAATAACAAAACCAAACCCGCGCCCATTTTTTTATTTATTACTTGAAAGGCGCTTTCTTTCCTCGGTCGCAGATAGCTGCGACTTCCCTGCGCTAACAACGAGAAGATAGCCGGAGGAAAAGATTCTCCCTATCTTGACTTCTCTTGGGGATTCACTCGGCGAGAGAGCCTTTCCTGTACAAATACAAATACAACCGCCAAACCCAATAACCCAGCATAGGAAAAAGATACCAATTGGATCATATTTTAGCAAAAAATTCATCGCTTCAGCCAACGTGAATTTCTTGATTCTGGATGTCCTCGCGGTGGCATCCGCTAGCCCTCGAAGTCTTTCTGGTGACCCGCGTGTGAATCTCGGTTTTAGACTTTCATTTTTCTTTCCTTTCGCAATATACAAGAACTCCGCCCAATTGTTCCCATTCCAATCATTCCAACTCTCTGGGTGTGGCTCCAGCAGCCCTTTGCTAAATTATTAAAAGGTAATCCAATCGTATTTCTACTAGTACTCTGTCCATAATTCAAATGAAACTCTTCTCTCCTTTTCTCTTCCATCTCAAGCCTGAACCTCTTGAACATTGGGATGCTGGTATTCTTCAAGTTTGCGTTTGCGCACGATGACATCTTTGGTAACATTCTTCCTTAGACTTTTTTGACTCCCCTAGCACTGCTAAGAAGAACTTACCAAAAGCCAAAGACAATTAGGACAGGTTTTGCCCGTCAACTCAGTTTGGGATGTAAAGAGGGTATACATCCTTATAGTTTTTTGTGAACCTTCTCCACTGGTTCACTACTTATGTAATTTATGCAGATCACTAATGTGAAGAAATCGGTAAATAGTCCTATATGCAATTCCCTTATATATACAGTTCGCTGCTCTAGGATACAATCCCGGCAGCCGTTTCCTCCTAAGGCAGAAGCTTTAAGAGATAGGGGAGGCTCG